GTATCAGACTGGCTGTCTTCTTGTAGTTGGATCCCCAAGTTTTTGGAATGCTCCAAACTCTACTTGAGCATCCAAATCTGGGTCAATACCAGCAAAAACATCTCTGAACAAGGTTCTAGCACCATGCCAAATGTGCCCGAAGAAGAAGAGCAAAGCAAACGAAGCATGCCCAAAAGTAAACCAACCCCTTGGACTGCTACGAAAAACACCATCGGATTTCAAAGTCGCACGATCTAATTCAAAAATTTCACCCAATTGAGCGCGTCTAGCATATTTTTTCACAGTAGCAGGATCACTATAACTGACTCCATTGAGTTCACCACCGTAGAACTCAACGGTTACACCTACTTGTTCAACACTATACTTCGATTCTGCCCTTCTAAAAGGAACATCAGCTCTAACAATTCCATCGCCGTCTACCAAAACGACTGGAAATGTTTCAAAAAAAGTAGGCATACGACGTACAAAAAGCTCACGGCCTTCTTTATCTCTAAAGATAGGGTGTCCTAACCATCCAACCGCTATTCCATCTCCGTTATCCATTGAGCCTGCCCTGAATAATCCTCCTTTTGCCGGATTATTGCCGATATAATCATAAAAAGCTAATTTTTCAGGAATTTTAGACCAGGCTTCTGATAAACTTTGATTTTCGGCTAGCCCAGCGCTAATTCTTCGATATATCTCTTGCTGGAAGTAACCCTGATCCCATTGATAGCGAGTCGGGCCAAATAATTCGATGGGGGTAGTTGCTGAACCATACCACATAGTTCCAGCAACAACAAAAGCTGCAAAAAAGACAGCTGCGATACTACTGGAAAGTACGGTTTCAATATTTCCCATACGCAATCCTTTGTATAGACGTTGTGGCGGTCGGACGCTAAGATGGAATAAACCCGCTAATATGCCCAATGTACCTGCTGCAATATGATGAGAAGCTATTCCTCCCGGAACAAAAGGATCAAACCCTTCCACGCCCCACGACGGATTTACAGGTTGTACTTTTCCCGTTAGTCCATAAGGATCGGACACCCATATTCCGGGACCATACAAGCCTGTTACATGAAATGCACCAAAACCAAAGCAAGCCACCCCGGAGAGAAATAAATGAATTCCAAAGATCTTGGGCAAATCCAAAGAAGGTTTTCCTGTCCGTTCATCACAAAATATTTCTAGATCCCAATAGACCCAATGCCAGATAGCTGCCAAAAAGCATAAGCCAGAAAACACAATATGTGCCCCAGCTACACCTTCGTAACTCCAAATTCCCGGATTCGTTACAGTCCCTCCTGTGATACTCCAACCTCCCCATGAATTGGTTATTCCTAACCGAGTCATGAAGGGAATAACGAACATACCCTGTCTCCACATTGGATCAAGAACAGGGTCAGAAGGATCAAAAACTGCTAATTCATACAGAGCCATCGAGCCCGCCCAACCAGCAACCAGAGCTGTATGCATTATATGAACGGAAAGCAACCGGCCGGGATCATTCAATACAACGGTATGAACACGATACCAAGGCAAACCCATGGAAAATACCCCTTTATCAAAGAAAAATAGACACTACGTAACTTTATTGCATTGAAAAAAACTATACTATGACTATCCTTAGGTTACTATTTATTCTATTCTGTTTGTAATAATGGAATAATTCTGTTCGTAGGAACAAAGAGAAGCAGATTTATTCTATACTCGATAAGTACCAATACGCAATGGGGGGTTGGTACCATTTTCGATGAGTAAATGTTTATCATTAGAAGGACTTATTCGTAAAAATTTTCCTTTATTTATTTTGTCTTTCTTTCTAAATTTTTCTAATTTATGGATAAAATAAATATGATAAAGCCAATATTATAAAGACAATAAAACCATATTGTTACGTTTCCACATCAAAGTGAAATATAGTATTTAGTTCTTTTTTCTTTCAATTCATGCCTATTGGTGTTCCAAAAGTACCTTTCCGCAGTCCTGGAGAGGAAGATGCATCTTGGGTTGACGTATAGTGCGACTTGTCAGATATATTGGGTCATATGGGATTTCCCCGTTCTCTCCCCCGATCGAGATATCCTCTGTTTCGCCCAAGAAAGAGAAATTGAATCATCAAAAAATTGGAGCGTGAAGTGCAATTAGATGCATTCTTTGGGGAGATTCATAGTACTATTATCAATTAGAATAATTTATGGTTGGCTTTGGTTGGACTAAAAATGAAGTATCCAGGCTCCGTTTAGAAAAAACCCAATTGGTAATATATCTATGATTACTACATGTATCATAAATGATTGCTGTTTGTTATTTGTAAAGTCATAACAAAAAGAAATGGTGATGGGAAGATTTGTCCTATATGTGCAAATCCAAATCGGGCAGATCTTTACCCGGAGTAGAGCATAGACCTAAAAAGATGAAAGAGACCCATTCAGGAACAAGAAAATACCATCGTGATTTGGATTGAATCTCGATGAAAGAATACATCAATGAGAAGTGAATTCGATAAGTTTATTGA